AAAAAATAATATAATATGAATAGAGAATAGAAAAATACAAAGAAATGAAATAAGAAATTCAATAAGATAAAAATAGAAGATAATGAAATATAAGAAATAAGAAAAGAAGAAAGAAAGAATAGTCATTCAACCATTCTGATTCAATTTCTGAGCACTGAGAGCCTCTCGTGAGTCTGGATACAAAGTATCTTCAGCTCTTTCCACAATTCTGAAATGAAATTCCCATCATCCTATCCAATCTAATTTCATCGCAGACAGAGTTAGTAGACACTACCTCAATATTAAGAAAGTTATAGTGTAAAATAATTAGGGAGTCTTGATAGTCTTTTTTAGAATCCTTTCTTCAACCTTAATAGCCAAAATGGAGTGTCTCTTGGGAACCTTTGGATACCAAGATTTCCTATTTCTTACTTGCTTCTTACTTTCCTAGTTCTGATGCCCAGAGGGAATTCTCGCTATTTCTTTTATTTGATTCAATTCAGAATAGCCCAAACCAATCATTAATAAGATTGGGTTGCTTCAGATTTCTTGGTACCTGTTTGAGCCACACTAAGAACCCAGATTTTGAGAAAAAAGATGACAGTCTTTTATGGGCCCTACGGGTTCTCAAAATCAAGTATCGACAGACCTGGTCCTTGCCTATGCTTTTGCGGGGAAATAATTCGTCAAGTTTGATCAACAGGATTAAGAAATTCCAAGTCTTTTTTTGTTGATCAGGCGACACCCAGATTCGAACTGGGGATTAAAGGATTTGCAGTCCCCCGCCTTACCACTTGGCCATGCCGCCAAATTAAATTCAAAATGGATAAAATTTTTATTTAGACTATATTCTTATATTCTCTTTCTATTCTCTATTATTTCTATTCCTTATCCTTCCTCATTTTGTTTTGATTTGAATTTTTTCCTTTCTTAATTTCTTTTCTTTTTGGATCTTGAATCCCCTTGTACTTATCCTTTTCCAAAAAAGAATTCGAAAGGATCAAAAAAATTGAAAAATTGTATCTATGTCCAACGGATTACACCTACTAAAAATATGGAAATGGCAAGTCAATTCGAGGAATTTCTCACACAAGTATTCAATTAGTTCGGGCTTGCTTAGTATTGAATTGGGACCAAGAAGGAAGGGGTTCTATAGAAGAAGGGGTTCATGCTTCTTTTGTTGAAATAAGGGCAAGGGATCTGCTTCGTGATTTCATTCGAATTGAGTTAGTAAAGTCCACTATTTCGTAGATCGTAAAAAGGTATGATGGATTAGATCGTACCCATATAAATCCCTTTGATTCCAAGGTGAAGATTCAATCATTTCCCCAACATCAGGGAACTCTTGGTACGTTGTTAAATCGAAATAAGGAATGCCAATCTTTAAGAATTTTGTCATCATCCAATTGTTCTCGAATTGGCCCCTTCAATGCTTCGAGATATAATAATGCGACAAAAGAATCGGATCCCATGACTCCAATTAGGGATTTGTTGGGCCCTTTAGGTACTATTGTACCTAAAATCGTAAATCTTTGTTCATCTTACTCTTTAAGAACTTATAATCAAGTCTTTTTAAAGAAATATTTGTTACTTGAAAATTTTCAACAGACTTTCCAAGTGTTTCAAGTACTTCCATTTCAATACTGTTTCCTAGATGAAAATAGGAGGATTTCTAATCCCGATCCATGCAGTAACATCATTTGGAATTCATCCCATTTGAATTGGTGTTTTCTCCATCACGATTATTGTGAAGAAGCATGGACAATAATTAGCCTTGGGCAATTCCTTTGTGAAAATGTATGTCTATTGAAATACGGATCACGCATTAAAAAATCTGGTCAAATTTTCATTGTTCATGTTGACTCTTTAGTTATAAGATCGGCTAAGCCCTATTTGGTCACTCCAGGAGCAACTGTTCATGGCCATTATGGGGAAACCTTTTATGAAGGAGATACATTAATTACATTTATATATGAAAAATCGAGATCCGGTGACATAACGCAAGGTCTTCCAAAAGCGGAACAAATCTTAGAAGTTCGTTCAATTGATTCAATATCGATGAACCTCGAAAGAAGAGTTGAAGGTTGGGACGAACATATCCGAAGGATTCTTGGGATCCCCTGGGGATTTCTGATTGGAGCTGAACTAACCATAGCCCAAAGTCGTATCTCTTTGGTTAATAAGATCCAAAAGGTTTATCAATCTCGGGGGGTACAGATCCATAATAGACATATAGGGATCATTGTACGTCGAGTAACATCAAGAGTGTTGGTTTCAGAAGATGGAATGTCTAATGTTTTTTTACCTGGGGAATTGATTGGATTGTTGCGAGCAGAGCGAGCAGGGTGTGTTTTGGACGAAGCGATCTGTTATCGGGCAATCTTATTGGGAATAACAAAGTCATCTTTGAATACTCAAAGTTTCATATCCGAAGCGAGTTTTCAAGAAACTGCTCGAGTTTTAGCAAAAGCTGCTCTACGAGGTCGTATTGATTGGTTGAAAGGCCTGAAAGAGAACGTTGTTCTGGGGGGGGATTCTACCGGTTGGTACCGGATTCAAAAAATTAGTATATCGTTCAAAGCAAGACAAAAACATTCATTTGAGAATCAAAAGGAAGAATCTATTCGAGTTGGAAATGAGAGATATTTTGTTACACCATAGAGAATTCTTTTGTTCTTGCGCCCCAAACACTTTCCATGAGACATCAGACCAATCATTTACGTAATGTAATTTACTAATTCCTAACAAGAAGTTCATTCTTTTTACTTGAACTCTCCGGTCCGATTATGGATCTTGTAATCAATGAAATAAAGAATCAAGAATGAAATTCATGGTTTGGGTCGTAGATCAATGGTCAATCCCGGTAGAAGGTTCCGTCGGAACAATTATTTATTTCACAGGGTACTGAATCTCTTTGGAAAAAAGAAACAAAGAGAAAGTGTGGGAAAATGGGAAGACGATATTGGAACATCAATTTGGAAGAAATGATGGAAGCAGGAGTTCTTTTTGGTCATGGTACTAAGAAATGGAATCCTAGAATGGCTCCTTACATCTCTGCAAAGCGTAAAGGTATTCATATTACAAATCTTACTATAACTGCTCGTTTTTTATCAGAAGCCTGCAACTTAGTTTTTGATGCAGCAAGCAGGGGAAAAAGATTCTTAATAGTTGGCACCAAAAAGAAAGCAGCGGATTTAGTAGCATCAGCAGCAATAAGGGCTCGATGTCATTATGTTAATAAAAAATGGCTTGGTGGTATGTTAACGAATTGGTCTACTACAGAAACAAGACTTCAGAAGTTCAGGGACTTAAGAGCAGAACAAAATAGGGGGAAACTCAACCGTTTCCCCAAAGGAGATGCGGCAATGTTGAAGAGAAAGTTCTTTACCTTGCAAACATATCTGGGTGGGATCAAATATATGACGGGATTGCCCGATATTGTAATTATCGTTGATCAGCAAGAAGAATATACGGTTCTTCGAGAATGTGTCATTTTGGGTATTCCGACGATTTGTTTAATCGATACAAATTGTGACCCAGATCTTGCAGATCTTTCTATTCCAGCCAACGATGATGCTATAGCATCGATTCGATTGATTCTTACCAAATTAGCATCTGCAATTTGTGAGGGCCGTTCTAGTTATATAAAAAATGGTTGATTATCTTATCATTAAGAAGAAGATTAGTTCGTTTTTGGTGAACTCTCTTTGTTGGAGTTTGAACTATGTTTTGAATATTGAATAAAAAAGAAAAAATGATTGGTGTTTTTTTATGTGATTTCTCGGGATCCTAAATATACGATTCATAACTGAAATTCATGAATGAACGTAGATGAATTGAGAAAGAGATGGTTGAATCAAAATAATTCTTTTTTTGAAGTTCGATTTCTATTAGAGGACAATATGAATGTTATACCATGTTCCATTAAAACACTCAAAGGGTTATACGATATATCAGGTGTAGAAGTAGGCCAACATTTATATTGGCAAATAGGAGGTTTACAAATTCATGCCCAAGTACTTATCAATTCTTGGGTTGTAATTGCTATTTTATTAGGTTCAGTCATCATAGCTGTTCGGAATCCACAAATCATTCCGCCCGACGGTCAGAATCTCTTCGAGACTTGAGCAAAACTCAGATTGGAGAGGAGTATGGTCCTTGGGTTCCATTTATTGGAACGATGTTCCTATTTATTTTTGTTTCTAACCGGTCGGGTGCTCTTTTACCTTGGAAAATCATAAAGTTACCTCATGGGGAGTTAGCTGCGACCACGAATGATAGAAATACTACTGTTGCTTTAGCTTTACACACGTCAGTGGCATATTTCTATGCGGGTCTTAGCAAAAAAGGATTGGGATATTTCGGGAAATACATTCAACCCACTCCAATACTTTTACCAATTCATATCCTAGAAGATTTCACAAAACCTTTATCTCTTAGTTTTCGACTTTTCGGGAATATATCGGCTGATGAATTAGTAGTTGTTGTTCTTGTTTCTTTAGTGCCTTCAGTAGTTCCTATACCTGTCATGTTTCTTGGATTATTTACAAGTGGTATTCAAGCTCTGATTTTTGCAACTTTGGCTGCGGCTTATATAGGTGAATCCATGGAGGGTCATCATTGACTAACTTTCAAAATAGTCTTTTTGAAAGCTTATCCCAATTCAAGCAATGTGGGGGGTCCTACTACATATATGTAATGCCTATGAGTATCAATCCTTGTGTATGTTTCGAAGAATGGTTCCAGAATATGATTTAATAGAATAAAAAATGCGGGTGATTTGCGTTATGGAAGTATGGAAGAAAAAAGTATATGTTATTTACTAGTTAGATAGGAATTACCCCTACCTCTTTTTCTTCTAGACCGCTGCATTTAGATGGATTCCCTTATCAGTCCTTTTTCTATCTTGTCTATGATTGTGAATTGAACGATTGAATGTCAAAGAATAGAAGAGTGTCTAAACAAGAAAATGCAATGACTAAAACCGTATACATATCTATTTACATAAAACTCCATCATGG